CTAATAATAATAATATTAGATCATAACTCTCATATCATATATAGTTATAGGGCAGTAAGACTCCGGGTTCTCACAAACCAAAAAAAAGAGAATCATATTTTTCTCACTCCTCATTTTATTAGTTAAAAATCCTCGTGCTTGTGATTAGATCCATATGCTTATTCTGATATGAAATGAAATATTCAAATGATTTTTCATCGAATGACTATTCATCTCTTGTATTTTCATGGAAATAGGGACAAGAGGACTCTATGGAAAAATGGTGGTTCAATTCGATGTTGTCTAAAGGGAAATTAGAATACAGGCGTGGTCTAAGTACATCAATCGATAGGCTTGTTCGTCCTATTGAAAATACCGGTGTAAGTAAAGGTCCGGTTATAAATGATACAGATAAAAAGATTCATAGTTGGAGTGATAGTTCTAGTTATAGTAATGTTGATCCTTTAGTGGATGTCAGGGACATTCGGAATTTGATCTCTGATGACACGTTTTTAGTTAGAGATAGTAATAAGGATCTTTATTCTGTCCATTTTGATATTCAAAATCACATTTTTGAGATTGACAATGATCCTTATTTCCTGAGTGAAATAGAAAGTTCTTTTTTTCGTTATTGGAATTCTAGTTATCTGAAGAGTGGCTCTAAGAATGACGATCCTCACTATGATTGGTACATGTATGATACTAAATATACTTGGAATACTCACATTAATAGTTGCATTGACTCTTATCTTCGTTCTGAAATCTGTATTGAGGGGCCCGTTTTAAGGGGTAGTGACAATTCCAGCGAGAGTTACATTTATAGTTACATTTGCGGTGAAAGTGATGAAAGTGCAAATAGTAATGAGGGGGGTAGCTCCAATATAAGAACTCTCGAGAATACTATTGATTTCAATATAACAGAAAATTCTAATAATTCCGATCCCGATTTGAGTCAAAAATATAGGCATTTGTGGGTTCAATGCGAACATTGTTATGGATTAAATTATAAGAAATTTTTTAAGTCCAAAATGAATATTTGTGAACAATGTGGATATCATTTGAAAATGACTAGTTCAGATCGAATCGACCTTTTGATTGATCCAGGCACTTGGGATCCTATGGATGAAGACATGGTTTCTCTAGATCCTATTGAATTTCATTCGGAGGAAGACCCTTATAAAGATCGTATTGATTCTTATCAAAGAAAGACAGGATTACCCGAAGCTGTTCAAACAGGCACAGGTCGACTAAATGGTATTCCCATAGCAGTTGGAGTTATGGATTTTCAGTTTATGGGGGGTAGTATGGGATCCGTAGTCGGCGAGAAAATCACACGTTTGATCGAGTATGCTACCAATCAATTTTTACCTCTTATTCTAGTGTGTGCTTCTGGGGGGGCACGTATGCAAGAAGGAAGTTTGAGCTTGATTCAAATGGCTAAAATTTCTTCTGCTTTATATGATTATCAATCGAATAAAAAGTTATTCTATGTATCTATCCTTACATCCCCTACTACTGGTGGTGTGACGGCCAGCTTTGGTATGTTGGGGGATATCATTATTGCAGAACCTAATGCCTACATCGCATTCGCAGGTAAAAGAGTAATTGAACAAACATTGAATAAGACAGTTCCTGAAGGTTCACAAGGGGCTGAATATTTATTCCATAAGGGCTTATTCGATCCAATTGTACCACGTAATCCTTTAAAGGGTGTTTTGAGTGAGTTATTGAAGTTTCACGCTTTTTTTCCTTTGAATTCAAATTCAATTAATTAATATTCATTAAGGAGAGCCCTAAGTGAAATTAGTTTATTTGTAGTGAATAAATAGTTAGTTTATCTGACTCAAAGTAAAAATCCGAAGAATGTATTTTTTCTTTGGTGAAATAAGATTCAATTGTATTTGTAATTTGTAAATTGTAGAAAGAATCATGCGGACAATTTCTTTTATCTCGATATTCCTGATTACTAATCAGGAACCCCCTATGAACAAGATAAAAGAAAATTCATCCTTATGCGATGCGCAATTCCAATTAGGCAAATAAATTGAATTTTCTTTTTCCTTCTTGTATAGAAAATAAAGAGTATCTTTCGACTATATCTCCCCAGAAATCTTTATTTTGACTAAGAATCCCCGTTGTTGGATCAAATCCTAATGAATCTTTCGGGAATTTGTTTGTAAGAAATAAAAAATCAAAACGGAAATAAAAATGAGAATTCCAATTTTACGACAAGAATGGATTCTGATAGATATACTTTTTTATTTCATGTAGAAAGATGAAGATGAATAAGTCTCATTTATTTAATTATACACTCCTTGCACTTATTTATTATATATACTCACTTAGATATACTTAGTATAATTATATACGAATTATAATTATTATAAGATATCTTTATAACAATAACAGGTACAAATATTCCATGGAGGTACCCCATTCTATGACAGACTTCCCCTCTATTTTTGTGCCTTTAGTGGGCCTGGTATTTCCGGCAATTGCAATGGCTTCTTTATCTCTTCATGTTGAAAACAACAAGATTGGTTAGATCCAATGGGTCCCAATCTGATCTATTCTTTTCAATTAAGACTTCGATATAGATAATACGGATATTTATTTAATATAATATGGTATAACATCCGGCTTCTTCCGAACAGAAACGGAGGAGCTCTTTTGTATGGCTAAATAAGTTCTGGCTATTTTCATCGGAATCGGGGCGGATAGCTGAAATGTAAAGTCAATCTATCTATATGTAGATATATCTTATAGGAGATCATAGAAAATAGAAATTGGATATTATTATTTTAGCCCTAACCGATTCGATGAATTACTTCGCAAGGGTTACATCAGAATGGCGCTAGTTGATGAGAGTTACTTCGGAAACAAAAAAAGCAAAGTCAAATCCGTTTGGACTATTTTCTAAATTCCAATAAAATGCAACTGGATCTAGTATGAGTTGGCGATCAGAACATATATGGCTAGAACTTATAGTGGGGTCTCGAAAAATAAGTAATTTCTGCTGGGCCTTTATCCTTTTTTTAGGTTCATTAGGATTCGTATTGGTTGGAACTTCCAGTTATCTCGGTAAGAATTTGATATCTTTAGTTTCGTCTCAGCAAATCCATTTTTTTCCGCAGGGGATCGTGATGTCTTTCTACGGAATCGCGGGTCTCTTTATTAGTTCTTATTTGTGGTGCACAATTTCTTGGAATGTGGGTAGCGGCTATGATCGATTCGATAGAAAAGAAGGAATAGTGTGTATTTTTCGTTGGGGATTCCCTGGAAAAAATCGTCGTATCTTCCTACGATTCCGTATGAAAGATATTCAATCCATCAGAATAGAAGTTAAAGAGGGTATTTATGCTCGCCGTGTCCTTTATATGGAAATCAAAGGGCAGGGGGCCATTCCCTTGACGCGTAGTGATGATAATTTGACTCCGCGAGAAATTGAACAAAAAGCTGCCGAATTGGCCTATTTCTTGCGCGTACCAATTGAAGTTTTTTGAAATTTACTTGAACTGAAGAATAAATTCTTTTAACGAGAGCATTTCTGTATTGTTTTTCCACTCATTTTTGATCAAAACAATATTCTTCATAAATCTCTTTCCACTTTTCCTGGATTATGACTGCGAGTAACCGACGAAATTGCTTTTTTTTTTCGAAATGAAATATTTTCTATTTTGCTAGAAAGGGTATTCCTTTGGCTCGAAATCCGAATAATATTCATTACTTGACGTGGTTCTTTCTGGGATTCATCGAAAAAGCTTCGAATTTGATCAATTGAGGTATCTGGAAACAAGATTTTTTTAATGATTTCTTCATTCGAAGTGGGCTCTTATTCTATTTCTGTATTCTTTCTAGATTCAAGGACTAACCGCCGAATTACAAATAATACAAATAAAATAGCTTCGCCGCCTTGTAATAGAACTTAGGGTTGATAGAAAAAGATTAGATCGCCGAGATTCGTCGAATGCGGCGGGTTCATTAACAATTCAAATTCACAGATGAAAAAATGGCAAAAAAGAAATCATTTCTTCCTCTTTTATATCTTACATCTATAGTCTTTTTTCCCTGGTGGATCTCCCTCTTATTTAATAAAGGTCTTGAATCTTGGGTTAGTAATTGGTGGAATACTCGGCAATCTGAAACTTTTTTGACTGATATGCAAGAAAATCGTATTCTAGAAAAATTAATAGAATTAGAAGAACTCTTACTCTTGGACGAAATGATAAAAGAATACCCGGAAACACATCGACAAACACTTCGTATAGGAATCCACAAAGAAATGATCCACTTGATCAAGATGCACAATGAGGATCATATCCATACGATTTTGCACTTATCGACAAATATAATCTGTTTCATAATTTTCAGCGGTTATTCTATTCTGGGTAATAAAGAACTTCTTATTCTTAACTCTTGGGTGCAAGAATTTCTATATAACTTAAGTGACACAATAAAAGCTTTTTCTATTCTTTTATTAACTGATTTATGTATCGGATTCCATTCGCCCCACGGTTGGGAACTAATGATTGGTTATGTCTCCAAAGATTTTGGATTTGCTCATAACGATCAAATTATATCTGGTCTTGTTTCCACTTTTCCAGTCATTCTAGATACAATTTTTAAATATTGGATTTTTCGTTATTTAAATCGTGTATCTCCGTCACTTGTAGTGATTTATCATTCAATGAATGACTGAGAATATTTTACATAAGCAAAACGTTTCAAGACGTACTTACCCTTTCGACCCGGACGAGGATTTCTCCTACGCCTATATATTCCAGTAAAATTATTTCAGTAAATAGCAGAATTGTGGATAGGGACTATACAAGCAACCTACCTAATTTTATTGTAGAAATTTTCGGGATCAATGATTGAACCATGCAAATGAAAAATACCTTTTCTTGGATAAAGAAAGAGATTACTCGATCTATTTCCATATCACTGATGATATATATCATAACTCGGACATCCATTTCAAACGCATATCCCATTTTTGCACAACAGGGTTATGAAAATCC